ATTGCCGTAATGCGTTTTCTTGCTGGAACGGAACCGGGTCCTCTCTAGGCACCGATCGAGATCTGGGATTCGATTAAAGTATGGAAGGCAGTCGCTCTCCCAAGAGTTCAATCTTAAGGTCGGTACCGAGTGAGAGGCTTCAAGCAGATGAGAGAAGTAGATCCTAGGCGCCCATCTCTGGGTTAATCGGGGGAATCTTCACCGGGTATTTCAATCCCTTTCATAGATTAATCATCTGGCATTAATCTCTGATTTTCCTACCTTGCCCTCCAATCCGATATGTCCTTTCAAGTGGCTAGATATCCTCTCCTTTAAAGTCTTGAATCCCTAGAATCGGGTAGAAAGTCGAAATATGGGTGCTCAAAGCCTGCCTTCTCAAGCATTGGATTCAACTGATCTTCCTCCCTAAATATATATATCAACAATACCTTAAGCAAAGGAAGCAAGACTTATACAAGCTTATCCAAGCCAGACAGTAAGCTATAAGCAAGTTGTTCTGTTCAAGGAGGCTAGTAGATCAAGCTAGTTCTTATTCTCTACTAAGCGAATTCCAGCGAGTTGTAGTAGTCAAGTCAGTTTCTAGAAAGAAGGGAAGTACTTCAATCAAGCCAGTCTTCTTAAAGAGTCATCATTTATTCCATCAAGAATAGAAAAACTGTATGCTTATCGAGTCTTAGGGATACCTGCTTGCAACAAGGAAGGGAGTGATTCATTCGACTAGTAAGGTAGGAAAGAAAGCAACCTAATCACCTTATCAAGAGTATGAATGAAAGCCATAAGGAGAACTCTTTCCCAAAGAAAGCAAGGAAATGCAATTGAAGAGAGAGAGCTAGCTCGACCAAAGACTGACGGAACGGAACTATAAAGAAGAAGGGGAGTTGGGCAGGTCGCAAGAAGCCGCTGGTCGAAGGTGTGGACCAATCGCAATGGATAACCATCTTGCCCCCTTCCAATGGATGACTGAAAGCTCTGTCATGCTAGTGTTGTGGGATACTTAGTAGCACCGAGACCCGGAGCTTAGTGGAGACATCAGAACTGAAACTGCCAACAAAACTGGGTACACTACCTCTGAACTTGGGGGATGTTTACCAAGAGCCAATAAGGGCGCCATACTAACTAGACACCGCTGACAAAGACCTACAGGCGGCATCAGAGCATAAAGAGTCCTGCTAGTAGGGACCTAGTCACTAGCCATTATTGGCTGACTTAGGAACAACTTGAGAATGGATGACTTAGGAGCTCTACTGAGCCGGAATGGTTATTTAGTACGGGTACCCAGACCAAATGGGACAAGAAGAATGAAGAGAGTTTGAATGAAAGCCAAGCATCTACTAGCCAGGGAGGGGGAACGCTCCTGCTTAGTACAACCAGAAAGAAAGAATGCAGAGTAAGGCCGGGAAGAGGCTTCGTAAGAGGACTGTTTGAGGTACTCTGGAAGGACAGTAGCACCCATGGCAGGGGCAGATAGGCAAGCTGGGAAAGGTGGAAGAGGAAAAGGCTATGAATGGAAGGTATGTATGGTATGATGGGACCGGCACCCCTAAGTGGGCAGATAGGCTACCGATGAGTTGTTCCGCTCTGAATCTACCAACGCCATAGGATGTCTTTCAAGAGAACCTTAGTGGAGACGGAGATGGAACTCCTTATGATGCGCACCCGAAGCTTGAAAAGCCCAAGTCTTTCATTCATGAAGCTCGGAAGAGCAGGAGTGGGGTCAGATTCATCAAGTAGTGTCCCAATTTCCCTTTCTTTATATTGGGCTTTCCCTTTCTGAAAAGGGGGTCTCCGGGCAGGCCTTCTCTGAGCTTTTTCATAGCTGACAACCTATGCTTCTCAGCAAACTTTCGTCCTTCGTATTAGGGGCTTCCCTCTCTAATGCACTGGCTGGGGCTAAAGCACACCTGAAGCTTGACGCCAAAATCTTCCATTCCTTCAGCTGCTAACCTTTCTCCCTCTGCTGTGCTGCTGGAAAGCAGATTATGCCTAAGAAAGACCAGAGTTCTAGCTTTGAGAATCCGTACTCTATAGCCCTGCTTGAAACCCCCGCTACTAACCTTGACAGAGCTGAGCCTCTTGAGGAACCTCCTCCACCTTCATCTCTCATTCTGGACTACGACCTTTTCACTTCGATTGAGGTCTGCCCAATGAACTAATCCCTCGAACTGTTTTAGAACGGTGAGTGAGCGCCCCCTTTCATTTCTTTCTTTGAACATGGAATTTCCCTTTTCTTTCGCATGGATTTTCCCGAGAGTACCGTACCTGCCTAAATAGAACCGCGGAGCCTTCTAAAACCTAATTTACCTTACTTACCGGACCCAAGGATCGGAACAAGATTTGCAATTGTCAGTATTTTAATTCCTTCTGCTGCCGCTACCCGGGGCATTCCCCTCCTTTCATTCTTGACTTTAGGATTAACTATCTCGCTTTCCACAATATCGATGATTTTTCCTTTCTTTCTTAACATGCACTCTCTTTCTCTGCCCTGCCTTTCTTCTCCGCCCTAAGAGGATAAGTTGACTTCTCAAAAAGATCAGAGAATCACCACCAGACCCGGAACTATAGCTTCGATCAAGCTCTTTCTGGCTTGAGAGTCAAGTGAGCCCTAGCTTTGGCTTAGTCATGCTCTCCTTGCTTTATAGCTCAGGGGATAGCTAAGGTTTTATAGCTCAGGGAATACCTAAGGTCAATTGAAAGCCACCCAACAGATTAACCTGACTTCGAGGAAAAGCTCCGGGTGCTTACCCTGCCTTATTCATTGTATGGCTCTTTTCCTTTAGCTGAGGCGCGAGCTAGCCTGTCTATAGTGAGCCTCAACAGGGTCTCAACTAGTGAGAAAGGAAAGACTTGAGACAACTATTGCGCTAACGACTGGGCGAGTGAGGTCCATAGATAACCATATACAATCTAGGGCTTCCCCCTAAATAGCTAAGAATAACAATCGATAGAGCGGCAAACGAGGCTACCCTCCGCTGCGGGAATACCTGGCTAAGCGAATAGGGTGAAGAGGCAAGTTTGAAATGCGAACATGAAATGAAATGTGAAAAGGTTAGCTTTGCTTTCCCCAGTCTGCCAAGATAGAGGAAAGACGAATAAGAAGCATTAAAATCGGTCCTGGGAATCAGAAAGTCATTCCGATCCCTCAGTTCATTAGTGAGAAAGAGCAGTTCTAGGGGCTTAGGTCTGACACCATCAACCGGCCTTTCAACGCAGAGAAATGGCCAACTAATGGATTGACTCAATAGCAAGGGTTTGAAGTTGACGATCTTCATCTAACGTCCTACTAGCTACTGGAGAGGGAAGACCGCGGACCAGTACTGACTAAAGGAAGGAATTAGCGCTCGGGACTCTCTGGTCTGGACTCTAGACAGAAAGAGTAGACCTTCTTCCACGTGGAATGCCTCAAAGAAAGGATTACGAAAGGCCGGACTCTATCCCATTACTTGGGAATGGAGAGAAGGGGAAGCCAACTCCCTCGAGAAGCTAGGAGGGACTTTAAGGTATCACCCTTATTGAATTGAACAAAGTAACCCCCCTGAGGGAAGAATCTTGGTCAAACCATAAAGGAAAGCCAGGCGACTTCCCTAGAGAAGGAGACCTTCTTGTAGCTCAGAGGAAAGAGGGAGCAACTTAACCCACCCAGTCCTGCCTTTAGGAAGGAATGCAGGAAAGGAAAGCACTTGGAACAGGCCGGACTTTAGCTTTAGGAAGAAATCCAGACTGGCTAGCTCAGCTTCGAGATATTCTAATTCACTCGGGCAGAGAGCCCGTATTCCTATTCTATGTCAAAACTCACTTCTATTTGTTTTGTTGCACGAAATATCCAGCTACTATAAGAGCACTCCTACTAGCAACTGTCCGGCTTACCGCGCTAACCTAACTATGAATGTCTAGCTGTCGGGCTTACCGGGCTTCGAGGAACCCGAGGAACCTACTTACTTATAGATATAGGCACACTACTATCAGGAAAGGCCGGGTCGTTCCTATGTCCCCATTTTGATTTCGTAGGCAATCCAGAGGCAGGAGATCACCCAATGACTTCTTCAAAGAAAGGAAGGCACGGGGGAAATAGTTCATCTTTGCAGACTGACCCCGAGAAACCGGAAACCTGGCGGACTTGCCTGGGGGGACTGACTCACAGACAGGGTAGGAAACCCCGTATTTTTCCCCTAAAGCCCGATTCCACTCATAAGAGTGACATAAAAAGGATCAGATGCTCCGGCTTCAAAACCGTAGACTTCTTATGGTTGGTTATTGCGTGTAGCTTCTTTTCTCTGGTTTCGCCAGCTTATCGTCAATGAAAGCCGCCGACTTATTCTGTTTAACATCCTGGAACCTTTGAGTCGAGTTGCTTATGTTGCACATCTTTTTAGTGCCCAAATAAAGTAACCCCTTCTCTTGAAGAAACGACTCTCTTGACAGATCCTACTCTCACGTAAGTAGCAAGATACGGCTTAATTAAAAGCAACTAGCGGAGCGCTCAAAGCGAAGCGAGAAGCAGAGTAGCGCCCCTATATAGAACGGCCCTGACGTGGCACACCAATGTTAAATAAAGGTTTGTAACCCACACCTCAGGCCTTTGTACTGCCGATAGCCAAGAGCCATTGCTTGAGTGGGCAGGAGTGAGAAAGAAATGACTGGTCTAGAGGTGGTTGGAACCCCAATCCATAGATAGCCATCACTGGTCTCGATTGATCCATCAACAGGAAGGGGAATAGAAGAACTTGGATGATGCACCTACCTCTATTACGGACGGATTCATAACCGACTACCAGAGGCAGGAGTCTCTCGTATCACCAGACCTCTCCATCTGCAGTTCCATCCCCGGCTACAGGGTTCATCACATGCTCCTCTCGATCAAGAGTGGAAAGGAAAACTTTGATGAGCGACGATAAACCCTTGGGCAGATTCGATCTCTTGAACGAGAAGCTACAGTTTGAACAGCATATGGAGGAGTGCACAGGAGCGCAATTACGGTTTCCAGCACCAGGCTACTTTAGCCTCATGGAGTACCGTAGCTTGTTTCATTCCGGCTTGTAGTCTGCATCCGTTGTTTGCTTCTTGAATCTATCTTTTCTTGGTGTTCCCGGTTAAGTTAAGGGCAGCCCTTTACTCAAGTCCTGCAGCTGGAATAGGGGATGATATCTGCTCTTAGGAAACTAGCTAGCGTAGGCTTCAAAGCCCCTTTCTGACTTAATTCTATCTGGTGAGTAGGCAGCGCAAGGCCAGCACTGACTTCAGCCGGAACTACACTCTTCAAGCGCCTGCCTACACTACAACTACGCAAACATAGGCCAGAACAAGCCCGCGAGCTGATACAGTTCACTACTGTCAGCGGTCAGCCAGGATCGATTAGGTCTCTGGAACTTTGACCTCTGCTTGCTCTACGGCTGCTCCCTTGCTTGTCTCAGTGCTTGCTTGGAGCGGGGAGTAGTAAGAGTCCTATTTGAAGCGATAGGATAATAAGGGAAGGGTTCCAAACCAGTGAAAGTGGAGGCTGATTCGCCAGGTCTAGTTCAGCTTTCAGCTAGAGTTGGAACAGTCCTAGTTGAAGATTTGGTGTAGTGGGCTCTCTCTTTCCCTGCCTCCTCCAATGGTAGTTCCCCGTATGCGAAAACAGGCCCGGCCCTTATTTGCTTCTCTTAGCTCGATAACCAGATGAGCTGATCGGAGAAATGCCCGTCGACTTGGGAGAAAGAGACATGGCACTTCACAAGCAAGACTAGCATTTTCAGATGTGGGTGAGCTTGATTGAACAGCAGAAGCTAGAGCCCCGAAAGGTCAGGCATAGGAAAAAGGGCTGACAAGAAATGCCCAAGGGGAAGGAATAGAGTGAGGGCGGAGCAAGAACTGACGGAACTACACCTAAAAGAAGCCTCCTCCGTTAGCTGGAAAGAAATCGAATAGGTCAAGCGGAAAGCCAAGCAAGTTACGGCAGGCTAGGCAGGCAAGTCTGTTCTGTCAGCCTTGCTGGATCGCTTGGGAAGAAAGCTCAAACTTAGTCTCAACCCGCTCTGGCTTAGTGTGGGAGGGGGGAAAGAAAGACGTACGGACGGGGAGAATGGTACTGTACTGGTTGCCTGGGAGATGGAACTAGACTAGAGTAGTTGGCTTTCTGGCTAGATATTGGCTTGTTGTTACGGTTAAGGGCTGCCCTTGATCCTAACCCGTAGTTTTGTTGGAGTTGGAGACTAATGAATTGACGAGTGAGAGGAGAGATGCATTTGGCTTTAAGGCTGGCTTCGCTCGAAAACTAAGAGTGGGTTTCTGGCTCAGAACCTGGTTCACCTCTCTAATTACGTATGTAAGTGTCTTCTTTCCTGCTCTTCTAGTAAAGAAAGGTGATCCTCCGCCCAATAGAGCCTAGCCCGAGAGACCGAGTTCTCCAGTGTGGACCGAAATGGTCTCGCGAAGCCGCTCCCCGGATGGTGTAAGTCCTTCTCTAACTTGAAGAGCAGCAACCTAGACTTCCCACAGTAGGGGATATAAAGTGATTTTCTCAATACCATTTTTTCACTAAGAAAGCAGTCTACTTATGTACTCTAGCTTCGCTAATGAGATAAGGTAGTTGGCTTACTTGCTTGTTAGAGAGAAGGGGATGCGGCTTCGAGAAATGTGGTTTCGGGACAAGCAGCTTCGGGAGAAAAGGAATCTCTTGGTTCAGATGGGAATGCGTCTGTTGTATCGGATAGTTCCACCGGAGCAGACTAACCTGGGATAATAGCCCTCTCCGTACCGTATAAGGCTGAATCAAGAATCGTGTTCACATACGTAATTCCTTGAGTGGGATGCCCCCCCAACCTTGGCAAGCCATACCTCTCACCAAAGCGGACATCGGTCGAGCCAGCCATCTAAGATGCTATCCAAGGCGAGTCCTTGAGAGAATGAATTAGTGTAATAGATGACAGCCGGACATTCCGGAAGGATTGATGACGCATCTTCCCGGGGTAGTGAAGTCTCCAATAGAACTCTGACTTCTCGCCCCTCTTCTCTGCCACCATCCCCCTTACATATGGCTAGGGTAGAGTACCTCTCTACTCATGTCCCAGGACTACGGCTCATCTATAACAAGAACAATTCAATCGATTCCCTCTGTATACCTGCCTCTCTGTCCGGACCGGTGCAAGCACGATCTATTCATGCCCCTGCTTAAACCACTCTACCCATACAAAGATCTGCCTCTGCCACGCCCACTGCTTCAGTGAATTCCACCACTACAGGTTCCAGCGAACTACAACTTCCGATGGTGACTTTCTTGATCCTTCTTCAAGCGCCTGCAAGCAAGTTACGGGCTGATAAGCAGCCGCGCGAGTAGCAGGAGATGGCTCAGCTCTGCGTTCGCAGGCACCCTACACTACTGCCCACCAGAAGGAATTTAGTTGCTGACACTGAAGTTCGGAGCTATACCACACAAAAAGAAGCATGTTCTGGGCCCCGATGTCTAGTAGAGTAGAACCGAAGCGTGAACACTAGATCGAAGGCTGCTGCAGAGAGAGATGCTCTCGACTTACCCATATTTGGATGTGTGTGGTTATCATAGGTCAGCCCAAGAGCGAATCTTTCTCTTTCTCTTTCACTGGCCTATAATAAATCTTTCCTTTGCTTGCGTGGCCTGGCTCAAGCCCGTTAATACCTTCAAGGTGAAAGCATCCCCCAATCGGTAGCTAAGCTAGTTGACGGACCCTGTCCTGTCCACGGAAAGCTTCACGCCCTGGAATGGAAGAACTTCAGAAAGCCGAGTGCCGAACCGGAGATAAAGACGTAAACTTCTTAGAGCTACTTGAAGCTATACTCAAAGAAAGAAAGAAGGCCTACGCTTGACTTCTTCCTCCATTTGAGAGTTCCGTTCCAGCTAGCGAGAGCACTACTTTACATGATAAGCGGCGAGTTTTTAGGTTCAGTAACGAACGATTGGGGATTTCGAAGATCCGATCTTTTCACATGCAATCCTCGATGAGATGATTCAATTAGGCCCGTTTTTGATCCTGAATGAATGGACGAAGGGTCTCACATTAGGGACCCCTCTCAACTAGGTATTAGGCCTAAGGATAAATTGCATTTAAGCGAGCTTAAGCCTATAGTATAGTTACGTCTACTTTAGGCAACCTCCTGCCTGATCGAAGAAAGGCCCCATTGCATGATCATAGACTGGATTGGATGAGCTGATCAATGGAAATGTCCAATCCTTCTCCGACCAATCCTATCCATTCGCTATATAGAAGAGTCGTGAGCTAGAGCTGCTATCGGGATGAAGACGGGGGCCTACCCCACCACGCGAAGGCAAACCAAAGGATATGTCACCTGCCACCTCACCAGAGCGGGTTGATTCCCGTAGGGGACAAAGGAGCGGCTCTTTCTTTTCTTCTCTCGACGTGCTATAGTAATGAAGCCAACTTTCAATCACCAGTCCTCCGGTCGAATGCTTTATCGTTGTCTATAGTGTCTCTAAGTTGAGTGGGTGATAACCTACTGGCAGCGGCCATCTTACGCTCCGACACACTTATAGGACCACGAGTTTGAGATGGGAATACGTTGAAAGAAGGAAGGATCGGAAGAGACCTGGGCGAGTACGTTAAAGCAACGAAAAAGCACTCTATCAAGACGAAGGGGTGTGGCGTAGGGCACAATAGCAAGACGAGTTCTCGCGGCCCACCAGTACGAGACGACCCTATAGGCTTCGGGGTAGGGGAATTGGTCGTTCGACTCTTGTATGCTTTGTTCTTTGCGCATGCCACACCGGAGGTCACGGGATTTATCCCATGATACAAGGTCATTCCTGTATGTTGGTTTAGCAAACCAATGCCTTCAGCCACTCAGCCATACCTCCCGCTCAGACATCCACTCAGTCCCTTTCTCGACGCTATATCCATATATATAGATATTACCACTACCTTCGCTAACGCGCTTTTTTTCACGATAGCCACGGAATGAACGACCGATGAATGCGTCCCGGGGAGCATTAGCAACGACACGAGACGACTACTGAATCGCAATAGCAAACTTCCTTCGCTTGCCCTCGCCCAGCTAAGGAACTCCAGTCCCAAGACCACAAATCATCGAGTTGCACCGTTGGCTCGGCCTGGCCAGCCAGCCATCCGGATCGACAGGCACGCCCCTCGCAAGTCCCGCCAGTAAGTGGAGTCTTCTATAATCCTTCCGTCCCGTGCCCGCAGTAGGCTTGAGTTAGATAACCCTCCGTTCGGTCTGGCTAGTATCCTTCGCCGAACTCGCCTTAAACAGTAGGCTACAGTCTAAAATACCTCCTTTCTTTCCCTCAAAAAGAATTGAAGTCGGATTCGCTAACCTTTGGGCCGGAGTCATTCACACCAACTGATGCCAGACTTCTTCAGTCTCATGCTCCTATAAGGCTTTTAGAGACTCCACCTATTGTGATCCAAAGTGCAGCCTATTCGTCACGTTCAAGCTTGAAAGCCCGAGCTAGTCTTCTTACCACCTAGCTACTTCACAGTGTCCTTTCGCGTACTCCTCTGTCTTTTTCCTATCTTCTCTCTTCAATTACCGAGACCCGTACATACAAAGATCTAGGTAGCTCATCTCCTTCTAATAAGTCTGATCTCCTTCCCTAAAAAGAATAAGAGCCTTTCTTAACTCTCGAGATAAAGATCTGATTTGCTGGAACTGGAAAGATCCTCTTTCTTTGCGGAATCAAAGAGAAGAGCAGGGAGTAGAATGCTTAGTACTTGTGCTAAGGGAGGACAGGATATTAGTTAAAAGAAAGAAGGGATTGGATTAACCGAAGATAAGATCCTTGAGGCAAGGAGATAGGAAATGTAAGGAATAGTCCAAGCTTTGAGGGAAAGGCCATGGCCAACGTTCGAAGAAGCGGAAAGGGGGTCGGTAGCTTATATATAAAGTAAATACATTGTTTGATAAGCATCGGCGCCCTGCCCCTTAAATGATGGGGTTACGGACTTGAAAAAGGAAGAAAGCCTGATTCTTCTCGCTCGGGATGATAGGTTCGACTCACAAGAGTTGGACCGTATGACAGTAGCGATGGAAGCGAGACACCTCCTCAAGAACATATTTCTTTCTCGGTCAGAGCTAGGCATATTAGTTTCGAGTTTAGCTATCAATAAGCTCTTTCTTTTCTTCTCTTACGATATAAAGAAATCATCATCCCGATAAGCTAAATTAGGAGCTGACTAGTGTGAAAGCTCTAAGCTTAGGAACGAGGTATACCAATTTTTATTCTTTCGCGGATTTCACAGATTTCGCTGGGGAATCCCCCTAATTGTAAGCAAACTCCCCGCTCTCTTCGATCGATCTTCACTCCTTCTCTTTACTTTAGCCGAGTAGCTTCTTTCCTAGTTAGCCTAGCTCTTCTCACTCCTCTCCTATTTGCTTTAGTTGGTGGAGCTAAGTTCTTCCCTTTCCCCTCCTGTGGTTCCATCTAGTACAGAAGATCTCACTCTTTCTGTGCTGCTCAACAAGCAAGCGCTTCTCAGCTAATCCAGTAAGTAAGCAGGCCGTAAAAGACTAAGGAAAGAAGAAAGAAAGTCCAATGATTTTTCACAATAAGACCCGTCAGTCGACATTTTTCTTTCTCTATTCACGCACTGACTTTCCTGGCTCATCCCTGAACGGACTTCCTTAGGAGGCACACGCTTTTCCTTCTCGGATGTGTACCATTCATGCCTCTGTTATCATTACACTGCACTGACTAGACGTTCTAGTAGAAGTAGGAGCAAGGACATCTCAAAGTAGCCTAGGGGCCAAAGAGAAGAGCGCATATTCCAATGAGAGCTGTAAAAAAGGAAAGGGTAAGGATGATGTTATCCTTATCATTACGTGTGGACAACCACTATGTTGATGTTGGTCTGGGCAATAAGCCAATTCTCATTGCCAAGGCTGTATGAACTTTGAAGCCAGCTATTCCTATTTCCAGCGCCCAAGAGGGTGCCCTAGTAGGGGAAAACAAGGGTCCGATAATAAGCACAGGAAGGGAGGGAGGTAGACCTTCGCACAGGTATAGAGTCAGCCCGGGTCTCGCTTTCCCTAACACAAACTATCCCTCACGGAAGCCATCTTATTACAACGTGATTATTCACTTCATGCCTTACCATTGTCCGCAGCAAGCCGTAGGGAGTCCACTGCCATTGGGCTTTTGGCTTTTTAGAGAGCATCCCTGAAATACTGACTTGAAAGGGGGGCTTGGACTACTATCGAAGTGATTGGAAACCGAAGGGCTTCAGGTTAGCTACTGACGAGCTCACATTCTCGAAATAAAGATTCTCGAAAGGGCTATGTTCCTACGATGGGTCGAAGAGTGGCTCAAGTCTCTCTCTCATCTGGTACCGCAGGACGGCTATGAACGACTGTGCTTCCATCAAGGATCTCTTCGAAGGTCCGGTTGCAGAGCGATCTTGGCAATTCCGTAATGACGATAAGAAGGAGAAAACGCAAACTCACCCTTTACGAATCCCCAATCTTTCAAAGCAAAAGAGCAGACTCTTGATCAAGAAGGGGAAAAGCTTGAAGAAAGTCACCAACGAGGGGCATAGTTTCATTTCAATCTTTCAGCAGAACGAGCAAGATCTGAGTTTCTCCCTCCTGTAGCGAGAGAGCTTTCACCCAGTCAAGATGATCAGGATGAATGAATGACCGAAGCACCTAAAGCCAGGGATAAAGATGTTCGACCCAAAGCGCTTGAGCATAGAATAAACTCACAGACGAAGACGGCCCCCAACAACCATCACTGGCCGGCTAAAACAAAAAGAAGGAAAAAGGAGAAAAGCCATAGCAGAGGAAAGAAAGCCTCACTCAAGACTCAAGAATCGAGTGGTTTCATTCGAACCGGCCCTTTTGCAATTGCAACATATGAGTTCGCTTACTACGAGCCCAAAAGCGATCGTTCAAATGGTTCGGTATGACGAATCTAGAGACTCTGGGATTGGAAAGATGGCAATACACAACTGGTAGTACAAGCGCGAGTACGATTCAAGAGGATTTGGCAGCCCAGGGAATCCCTCACCCAGTTCCATATGGGGATGAATCCAATCCTAGGGTAGGGCATTAACCTTTCTGGGAAGCCGGTCCCTTTACATAGCCATATTTAATAGGCAGTTTTTTCGAAGTAGCTGCAATTGAATCGGCTGGTCTAGAATCAGCTGCTAGAGAATAGGCCGCTAGGGGTACAGATTTGCTAACTGTTAAATTAACCAGTGTTCTGTTTGCAATTGAATGCGTATCAGCTGTGATTGAATCAGTAAGCGCTGCAGATCTGATCTATAAAGAATTACCCTCATTCGATCTCAGATGGGATGAATACAAAGGAAGTCAGTAGAATTTTGACTATGCATACCCCTTCCTCATTAACTATGTAATGTCACTTCCTTTAGTTTAGCAGCTCCGGTATCGGTATCGGTAGTATTCACAGCTGATTCCAATGTTGCAGGGCCGGCCTCTCTATTACATTACAGAGATGGCTTAGGGCCTCTTCCTCATCCACGGTATGCCGACCGGAAGGCCCGATATTCATTCTCAAAGGCAGGGAAGGAGTCAAAAAAGGGAAGTGGTGTGAAAGGAGTCAAAAAATAAAGATAAAAGCGGGAAAATACCCTAGGTATCAATCAACTGGGGCTTCGTCCTACTAATGCTTGCTCGTCGAACGAATAAAATCACTTGATTGATTCAACTACATCAACCAGTGCTGCGAAGGGCCAACGTACGCCCACTAAATGGTGATTCAATTCAAGCGATGCACTTCTCCTGCTGCTCGCTTCGTTTCTTTTTTATCCATAGCCTAGTCTCGGTTCTCGTTTAGGGCAAGCCCGCTCCCTCTAGTCATTTTATCTATTGCGTTGAGCAATTCCGGTTAATAAAGAGTAGGGAGAAAGGCTCAAACTAAATCCTGAGCTTTTCCTTAGCGGTATGAATCCGTAAGGGCGGAGAAGGCTCCAACACAACAGGAAGGTTGTCCTCCCTCTCTCCTCCGCTGTCAGCCAAGAACGGAAAGCGGTAGTTAGTGGGGGGCATAAACTACATCAGGGAATGGAATTCCGCATCACGTTGATAATCATCTATCACTTGTGTGAATCTAATGATAGGAATGACCAAGAATCATCGATTTCGGAGGTCGTACCGGGGAACTTGCTGATATAAATCAGGGGACAGAAGATCCAACTCTCGAGGAAGCGAGGGAGAATCATGCTCTTTTAAAGCTTTTCCCGTGCCTCTCTGACTTTCTTTTCTAGTCACATAGCCAGCTGTCATTTCGCTTGCAGCCATCAAGACTGAAGGCGAGTCAAGAAGGAACGGAGAGTTTACAATTCACAACCTGGCACCCCAACATTAGGAGGCACCACAACATTAGGAGGCAGCCCATTAGGATCTGCATACGGTTCATGATAATTTTCTAACACCTATTGCTATTCGATCATTGAAGACGTTTTTTCTCTTTTGGGTTCCTAACTTATTTCTTTAGTAAGGTCTTGCTTTCATTCGGTTTGAAAACAGGATCATTGGACCTCGCTCTCCCCTTTCGGTCTTCCTTGCTTTTCTCGGTTGCGAACTAGAGTCCAATTCCCAATCAAGCAACAAGATATGGCCGTAGTACGGATACCGGCCCTCAGCTATCCAAGCCAGGGATCATGTTGCTTACCTTATGCAAGAAGGTAATTCAATGCATCCAACTTTAGAAACCATGGGGACAAACGACCTTATAGGAATAGGCTCTTCGGTAGAATTCTGGATTGCACTTTCTTTTTTGAACTTAAATGAAAGACCCCTTCCTAAAGGTACTTCAAGTGTAGTGAGACGAAGTGCTTCCCTTTACAGAAGCGCGAGGGGAACGGGTCTCATTGGCAGGCTTTCAGGGGAGTGCTCTAGTTGTCATTTTCAGTTAGGCTTCTTGGTTGGCTTCTGTCTCTTTGCTTCTTTAGTTCAATTCTTTAAATTCCTAAAATTGTGATGTTTTCAAGAAGTCAAATCCTGTCTCTAAGGCATCTAGGCCTAAAGAGAAAGAATTAGTCACCTTGAGATATAAACATTCCAGGGACTTTGATTTTCTTGCGTGAAAAAGTTTGTTGTTAATTTCCATTCCGTTACGAATTACTCCACGCAAATCATCACGAGCTTGACGAATCCTTATGTGAGTTAAATTCAAGTAATGAGACGAATCCCTTGCTTGGTCTGTTGCGGCTCCTCTTCCAGTTCGAGTGGGAGTTGCCGGTGTTGGAACATAATGCTTGGCTGGCGAAGTCGTGGAATTCGGTAGGTACGTCGCTTTGGCTTCTTTCTTACATATTACCAACTGCGGTTATTCTGGAGTTATCGATCGGAGAATCCGCTGCTCACTCGAAAGCACAAATGAAATGACCACCTTACATATTACCAACTAAAGAACACATTCAGGCATTCGACTCTTAGGGAAGGTATGGGACATCTGCCCGCTAGGGCAGGACTCCCGACCTGGAGGGAGGGGACTTGTTGTTATTGAAAGAAGAAAAGACATAACCAAACAACACAACTAGATAAAGACTCATGAATAACCCGAAGGAAGAGCGAAGGCACCATCGGGTGATGGGGACGAGCGAATGAAGACCAATACCATGACTGGTGCATGAAGGTTTTACGTCTTATTCCTATGGATGGGACGTTCAACCAGACTGCCCCGTTGAAGCGGCTGGCTAAGCTGTCAGTTTTATAGGAAATTCCATTCAATAAGCTCTTATTTCTTTTCTCTCGACCTTTGCTCCGTCCCGGCGCCGGTCAAAACACAAGCAAGGTAGAAAATCAAAGTACGGGCCGGTGTCTGGTGAACACATTCGTAATATGAGTATGGGTCTAGTAGGTGTACAAGGAAGGACGCGAGGTAGTTCTATCGTTCAGCGTCGACAAGGTAAGTAGTGGATCTTTCTTATCGAATGATATGGTATACAGTCAAAGCGGAAGTCTCCGCATCAACAGAATAAAAGGAAGAAGATCAAGCTTATCCGATGCATGCTCGTATACCGAGCTCGATTTACCTAGGAAGTCCCGAGAGAGCAAGAACAGCTGGAATTGGACCGAGGGGTACTAATCCTTCAGACTGTCTCAATCTAGGTAACTCTTATTCCATTACTTACTGACAAACGGATCCAGGTAGCTCAGATCTAGCTAGGTTAGAAGGTTCAGTTCGCTTGCTCCACTTCATCAAGGAGTTGAGTTGGGTTGGGCTGCTCTTTCCCTGCGGAAAGTCAATCAATGCAGGCACCCTTCTTCGCTTAGTAGCACTACTCTAAAAAATCCTATTCTATTGGCTTAGGAGAACTGGGATATATTGATTCTGGAAAACCAGAATTGCTTCTTTCTGTGCCTGCACCTATTATGTAGATTATGGACTATAAAATAAGGGTATTATACTGACCATGGCATAAAACAAACAAAGAAGAATTTCCGGCGATAGCATAGGTGCTCTTGCTCCCCTCAGTAGCTCCGATTGAGTCCGTTCGAGTTTCAGCTTGGCTAGGGCGCTGGAAAATAAGTCATTTAAGCGAGCTACCGTGTCCTTATCCGAACCACTACGTACTCCAACAAGGAAGCCATTCCCGTATCTACTAAAGAAAGATGGATACGTTTTGCACCTGATAGCGGATCAAAACAAAAGATGGATGCCTTTCAGTATCAATTTCCTACTTAGGAAGAGCCCTTCTCAAAGACACGCGAGCCAGCCTAGAACGGAGCACATGCTACTGAAAGGAGCTTCTCGCCTGACCGTTAAACTCAGCTCTTTTTCCGGCTTTCCCGATTAGATCAGTTTAGACCTGACCTTGGGATTGGCTAGTGCCCTTTAAGGGTGACCCTTTCCCTTTCTCTTCCCCCCGATACCACTCATTGTCTTCACCCGAGCAAAGATCTTCGAATTGCGTACAAAAGGAAGTTGCTGTCGGATCTCCCGATGTTGGTATGGTATGACAAGACCCGGACAAGGCCGTGACACTCATCTATTCAACCCGACTTGACCTCCTCGAATGTGATCCCAACTGCTCGTAGTCATAGTCAAAGCTCGGGCTGAGGCTTCTTCACCCGGCCGGGGAGTCGGAACTATTGAATTGAACCTCTTCCACTCGGGAAAGCTGCAGTCCTTCCTTACCTTTCATGGGATGAGACTGCCCCACTCTCTTGATTGCTGTCTGGCTTTGTTGGTTGCTTTCTTCTAGCTGGAAAGAGTGCTGGAAGAGCCCTCCCCGTCTGAAGAGAAGAGATCCCTACTCTCGCTTTGTTAATTGGCCTTTTGTGCCTGTTATGATCTCTCTTCGTCTTTGACTTCGCTATTCATATATCAAGATCCCTATTCATATATCAAGATCAGGGGATCAAGAATCCAGTACTAATGTTCAATCCTTGTCTCTTTCCGTGTGTGCCAGCTTTCTTGAAGGGCTAAGGGGGATCCTTCGAATCAACCTTCCTTCGGTTTTTCATTGTCTTTTTCTCTGCTTCTTGCCATTCCGCTTCTCCTGTTAGTTAAAAAAGAGAAAAACATACACAACTAGCATACCAACCCATCAACAAACCCAAAGGGAAGAGCGAAGGCACTGTCGGGTGACAGGGACGAGCGGGATAGAATGGGATAATGAGCTAGAGGAGTCCATTCCCTCACTCGCTTAAACCGAATCGCTTTCCATCTTTATGACATCTGCTTTCAATGTCAGCTGGATTGCCTAGTTGATTGTTAGTTCGATTTTAACTAGTTTCAAAGGCTTGATTGCCGCCTAAGAAATTCAGTCACGGTCGGAGAGAGTGACTTGTGTGACGCATCTATATCTGGGGATGATCGGGTAAGTTCGCTCTACACTGTCCCTTAGATTGGGAAGGACATGGGCTCGGCACATTTCGTAGCTATCATCGTCGCGTCCGTCAAATTCAGGCGTTGGTACATTCTACTGGGTGGCAGCCTTTCGGTACACGGCCTTGCGAGCCGTACGCCGTTGAGCAGCACCGGACTGATTCTCCTGAGTTCAAGGCGAACCAGGACCAACTAATCTCATTCTATGTCTCTCTTCCGGTCGGAGGGAAGCACCAATGCCATCCACTCCACCTTCTCTCTCTCCGTCTCTTTCCGTTGTGTCCCCTTGCCAGTAGCTGGCCCACCCGAAAGCAATGAAAGCATCTCTCTTTCCATCATTCGAATCCCTGCCATCTGTCCCAACCTGCATATTCAAGTCTTTCCCCGGGGTCCCTCTTCTCAATCTTTTGATTACGCTCTATTAAGACTATTAAGATATAAAGAAGGAATGAACATCCCTAGCCATTGGTACGACTGACAGCCTAAAATCCTGAGTTACGCTCCTAGCCCCTAGACTGGGAGGAATGAAGTGGGAATAGAATGCCTTGCCGGCTTGGCTGCAGAAGCCCCCGTAGATAGATAGAAACATCCGGTCGATGCCGAGCCAGAGAGACAGGAATGAACTTCCTAGCCCATCACCGGGAGACGAACTACCTCTTCTAAGACCTTCTTTAGGTAATCGTTGATACCACAGCAAGAGACACCGGTCATTCCCTT